AAGATCTTGCGCGACCGGTCCGCCAGAAAAACTCAAAAGAGAAAGAAGTCTCGTTAATCTCCTCATGCTCGTTCCAAGTTCGAAGTACCGTTTGGCCAAAGAAAAACCCGCTTCCTGACACGATTGCCTCTTTATATAGATAGATATAGGATCTATGGGGTTATTACTTAGAAGTCTATTTTGTACAAGATCCCCTCCTATCTGAGAGAAAAGGGTCCCATGATCCCGAGCCGGTCTTATCTTGGCTCGCAAACCCCAAGTTTGTCTATGAAGAGCTAATCTAATTGTATTAGTTTCTATAATGGATTTCTTATGTGGAATACTAATGGATAGGGCCCCGTTGCTAAGTGCTACAAGATCTAATGCACTGGAACTCGTGGTTATGGACCCGAATCCTTTAGTATGGAACATTGTCTTTTCCAAGTAAAAACCCCTAGTATATGAAAGAATGAAAAGGTGCTTTCGTTCTTGTGGAATAAGAAGCCCTCGTACCTTAATGAAAGGAAAATAGGAATTTTTCGTTAGGTATTTGACCAAATAGGATCGTCCAGTTCCTATAGAACCTATCACTAAAATACCCGATAGGGCTAAGCGGAACGAAAAGGGTTTTCCATGAGATGGTAAATGAAAACGATTAGCCCCACACGAGGTTTGGGAATAAGTGATTGTCTGATAATGAGCAAGGAATATACGTCTTTCTGCTAAAGAGGATCTATTAAACTCATAATTCATTAGATCCTTGTTAGCAATGTCAAGTAGGTATCATAAGTAAATGGATCCCGGTTGTTCAATCCTTTGATAACCAAGGTCCTTCTTTGCTAAAGAGAAATGATCACTATGAGTCAGACTCAATAGAATTGGATCCATTCCAAATAGCGAGAATTAGGATTCTTGATCCCTCTCAATCTCTCTTTCAATTCGAGGATCCAGAGAGGTGTTTTCATAGTCATCTCCGAATATTTGCCATCTCCGAATATTTTGATTTCATTTTTCTATGATATGTCTTTCTATATGAAAATTGGTTATTTACGATGTACGATGATCCCTGTTAAGCATCCATGGCTGAATGGTTAAAGCGCCCAACTCATAATTGGTAAATTTGCGGGTTCAATTCCTGCTGGATGCACGCGAACGGGAACGTTCCATAAGTCTATTGGAACTGGCTCTCTATCCATGGAATCTCATCCATCATCCATACATAACGAATTGGTATGGTATATTCATACCATAACATAAGAACAATAAGAACTCGAATTCTTATCGATACTGGAACTCAGAGCATAGGAGGGAAAGTCGATTTATGGATGGAATCAAATACGCAGTATTTACAGAAAAAAGTCTTCGTTTATTGGGAAAGAATCAATATACTTTTAATGTCGAATCGGGATTCACTAAGACAGAAATAAAGCATTGGGTCGAGCTCTTCTTTGGTGTTAAGGTAGTAGCTGTGAATAGCCATCGACTACCCGGAAAGGGTAGAAGAATGGGACCTATTCTGGGACATACAATGCATTACAGACGTATGATCATTACCCTTCAACCGGGTTATTCTATTCCACTTCTAGATAGAGAAAAGAACTAAAGGAGAATACTTAATAATACGGCGAAACATTTATACAAAACACCTATCCCGAGCACACGCAAGGGAACCGTAGACAGGCAAGTGAAATCCAATCCACGAAATAAATTGATCCATGGACGGCACCGTTGTAGTAAAGGTCGTAATGCCAGAGGAATCATTACCGCAAGGCATAGAGGGGGAGGTCATAAGCGCCTATACCGTAAAATCGATTTTCGACGGAATCAAAAAGACATATCTGGTAGAATCGTAACCATAGAATACGACCCTAATCGAAATGCATACATTTGTCTCATACACTATGGGGATGGTGAGAAGAGATATATTTTACATCCCAGAGGGGCTATAATTGGAGATACTATTGTTTCTGGTACAAAAGTTCCTATATCAATGGGAAATGCCCTACCTTTGAGTGCGGTTTGAACTATTGATTTACGTAATTGGAAGTAACCAATTAGGTTTACGACGAAACCTAGAAATCGATCACTGATCCAATTTGACTACCTCTACGGGATAGACCTCAACAGAAAACTGTTGAGTAACGGCAGCAAGTGATTGAGTTCAGTAGTTCCTCATAGAAAATTATTGACTCTAGAGATATGGTAATATGGAGAAGACAAAATTGTTTGAAGCACGCACAGAACCGGAAGCGCCCCTTGTTTCAAAGAGAGGAGGACGGGTTATTCACATTTAATTTGATGGTCAGAGGCGAATTGAAAGCTAAGCAGTGGTAATTAAGACCCCCGGGTGAAAATAGGGATGTCTCCTACGTTACCCATAATATGTGGAAGTATCGACGTAATTTCATAGAGTCATTCGATCTGAATGCTACATGAAGAACATAAGCCAGATGACGGAACGCGGAGACCTAGGATGTAGAAGATCATAACATGAGCGATTCGGCAGATTTGGATTCCTTTTCTATATATCCACTCATGTGGTACTTCATCATACGATTCATATAAGATCCATCTGTCTAGAGATCGTCATATACATCTAGAAAGCCGTATGCTTTGGAAGAAGCTTGTACAGTTTGGGAAGGGGTTTTTTGAGAAAAAAGAAGAATCTACTTCAACCGATATGCCCTTAGGCACGGCCATACATAACATAGAAATCACACGTGGAAGGGGTGGGCAATTAGCTAGAGCAGCAGGTGCTGTAGCGAAACTGATTGCAAAAGAGGGTAAATTGGCCACTTTAAGATTACCATCTGGGGAGGTCCGTTTGGTATCCCAAAACTGCTTAGCAACAGTCGGACAAGTGGGTAATGTTGGGGTGAACCAAAAAAGTTTGGGTAGAGCCGGATCTAAGTGTTGGCTAGGTAAACGCCCCGTAGTAAGAGGGGTAGTTATGAACCCTGTGGACCACCCCCATGGGGGCGGTGAAGGGAAAGCCCCCATTGGTAGAAAAAAACCCACAACCCCTTGGGGTTATCCTGCGCTTGGAAGAAGAACTAGGAAAAGGAAAAAATATAGTGATAGTTTTATTCTTCGTCGCCGTAAGTAAATACGTAACTAGGAATATGGAAAATTGCATTGCAATAATGCGATGGGCGAACGACGGGAATTGAACCCGCGCATGGTGGATTCACAATCCACTGCCTTGATCCACTTGGCTACATCCGCCCCTTATCCAGCTAAAGGATTTTCTCTTTTTTCCACTCATCATTATTCTATTTATTCTGACCTCCATACCTCGATCGAGATAGTGGACATAGGATGCCACTCTTTAAAATGAAAAAAAGGAGTAATCAGCTGTGACACGAAAAAAAACGAATCCTTTTGTAGCTCGTCATTTATTGAAAAAAATCGAAAAGGTCAATATGAAGGAGGAGAAAGAAACAATAGTAACGTGGTCCCGGGCATCTAGCATTCTACCCGCAATGGTTGGCCATACAATCGCGATTCATAATGGAAAGGAACATATACCTATTTACATAACAAATCCTATGGTAGGTCGCAAATTGGGGGAATTCGTGCCTACTCGACATTTCACGAGTTATGAAAGTGCAAGAAAGGATACTAAATCTCGTCGTTAACTGAATTCAGAATAGAAAGATTCAGAATAAACAAAATTTATAGAATTCAAATAAAGTAAAGGTAGGCGGGGAATAACCTTATTTATGACAAGTTTCAAATTGGTAAAGTATACCCCTAGGATAAAGAAGAAAAGGAACGGGCTACGGAAACTCGCAAGAAAAGTTCCAACAGATCGTCTCCTTAAGTTCGAACGGGTTTTCAAAGCACAAAAACGCATACATATGTCCGTTTTTAAAGCACAAAGAGTTCTTGATGAGATTCGCTGGCGTTACTACGAGGAAACCGTTATGATATTGAACCTCATGCCTTATCGAGCATCTTATCCTATCTTAAAGTTGGTTTATTCGGCAGCAGCAAATGCTACTCATTATAGGGATTTCGACAAAGCGAATTTATTCATAACAAAAGCCGAAGTGAGTAGGAGTACTATTATGAAAAAATTCAGACCCCGGGCTCGAGGACGTGGTTATCCTATAAAAAAAACCATGTGTCATATAACAATTGTACTAAATATAGTAAAGAAATCTAAATAACCTTTAGATCAACCTAAGATTTCGATTCCCAGTAAAAAAAAAAAATAGAATAGAAAAATATGGGACAAAAAATAAATCCACTCGGTTTCAGACTTGGTACAACCCAAAATCACCATTCCTTTTGGTTCGCACAACCAAAAAATTATTCTGAAGGTCTACAAGAAGATAAAAAAATACGGAATTGTATCAAGAACTATATACAAAAGAATAGGAAAAAAAGCTCGAATAGAAAAATAGAATCAGACGCAAGTTCCGAAGTAATTACACATATAGAAATTCAAAAAGAAATCGATACAATTCACGTTATAATCCATATTGGATTTCCCAATTTATTAAAGAAAAAAGGAGCAATCGAAGAATTAGAGAAAGATATCCAAAAGGAAGTGAATTCTGTAAATCAGAGACTTAATATTGCTATCGAAAAAGTTAAAGAACCTTATAGACAACCTAACATTCTTGCAGAATATATAGCTTTCCAATTAAAAAATAGAGTTTCATTCCGAAAGGCAATGAAAAAAGCCATTGACTTAACTAAAAAAGCAGATATAAAGGGCGTAAAAATAAAAATTGCGGGCCGTCTAGGAGGGAAAGAAATTGCACGTGCCGAATGCATCAAAAAGGGTAGACTTCCCCTCCAAACAATTCGCGCTAAAATTGATTATTGCTGCTATCCAATTCGAACTATCTATGGAGTATTAGGTGTAAAAATTTGGATATTCGTAGAAGAAGAATAACTAACCTTGTCTTCTCATTCTGGCCAACGATAGAATAAAAAAGACAAGAGCCTTATTTTTCCAAAATCCCAGAAAAACAAAAAAATCATACCTCTTTCTATAAGATTTAATGAAAATTGATAAATCTTTTAATATAATTGCTATGCTTAGTGTGTGACTCGTTAGTTTTTTCTTTAGGGTCAAAAATGGAAACTCAAAAAAAAATTGAGCGAACCCTACTAAAAATAGAAAAAACTTAGTAATTATAGAAAATTAACTAATAACCAACCTATTGCTTCGTATTGTCGAGATCCTAACAAAGAAACAGTCACTATGTGAATAAATACATCTATCATAAATGAGTGGATCTATCATATAGTTGTAGCAACTGCATTTTTTTGTCTAAAAAAGAAACCAGATTCTAGGTTGTGAAAGAAAACTAAAGGGATGTGGATAAAAGGAGGGATGATAGATAGAAGGAAGAAGAATAAGAAAGAAAGATATAAGATTCCAATGTGTATGGTCTATGAATTACATCATAAAAGGCAATGTGATAAAGCATCAATATAATAAAATAAGAAAAATAAGAGAGAATTCAAAATCGTAATTTTGTGAAACAATAAATAAAAATTTAAAGCAATAATAAAGAGCAGCCCGGGTTAATAAAACTGAGAAAATGAACTCGGAAAGTTTAGAAGCTCCATTGCAGGATTCAAACCTAACCATTAAAGGAGAAGCTGTGGGAACGACAAAACCTATGACTGCATAGGATTGATTTTATTGAAAAGAATCCTAATACTTCATTGGGTGGGATGGCGGAACAAACCAAAAAAATTGCTTTATTTGGTAAGGTTATAAATTAACAAATAAGACAAGAAAGAGTAAATATTCGCCCGCGAAATCTTTATTGGATTAGAATAGTTTACTATGATCCCATAGGGCTAAAAATAAGGATATTAATATTACTTATAAAAAAAAGAGATTACATTATCTAAAAATATCGAATTTGAATATATTCCAGATCTTCTTTCTTTACTATATATTTTTCTATTTTAAGAAATTCAAAAAAAACCTATTCTATTATATATTGATGTGTATCTATCCGTAATATTTTGGAATATTATGAAATTCGAAAAATTTGCACGCTTTCTCATTTCATTCGCGAGGAGCTGGATGAGAAGAAACTCTCATGTCCAGTTTTGCAGTAGAGATGGAACTAAAAAAGAACCATCGACTATAACCCCAAAAGAACTAGATTTCGTAAACAACATAGAGGAAGAATGAAGGGAAAATCCTGCCGAGGCAATCGTATTTGTTTTGGTAGATATGCTCTTCAAGTACTTGAACCCGCTTGGATTACAGCGAGACAGATAGAAGCAGGACGAAGAGCAATGACACGATATGCACGTCGTGGTGGAAAACTATGGGTACGTATATTTCCCGACAAACCGGTTACACTAAGACCCACAGAAACACGTATGGGCTCAGGAAAGGGATCCCCCGAATATTGGGTAGCCGTTGTTAAACCAGGTCGAATACTTTATGAAATGAGCGGAGTATCTGAAACTGTAGCTAGAGCAGCTATCTCCATAGCTGCCAGTAAAATGCCCATACGAAGCCAATTTCTTAGATTAGAGATATAGAACCCCAAAAAGGAGTATTGAAGATAAAAAACACCAGTTTTTTCCTTCCGGAAAGACAATATTTCTTCCATTCCTTTGCAGTGAAATAACAAATTGAAATCCAAATAATATGATTCAACCTCAGACCCTTTTAAATGTAGCGGATAACAGTGGAGCTCGAAAATTGATGTGTATTCGAGTCATAGGAGCTGCTGGTAATCAGCGATATGCTCGTATTGGTGATATTATTGTTGCTGTAATCAAAGACGCAGTGCCCCAAATGCCTCTAGAAAGATCCGAAGTAATTCGAGCTGTAATTGTACGTACATGTAAAGAATTCAAATGTGAAGACGGTATAATAATACGCTATGATGACAATGCAGCAGTTATCATTGATCAAAAAGGAAATCCAAAAGGAACTCGAGTTTTTGGCGCGATTGCCGAGGAACTGAGAGAATTGAATTTTACTAAAATAGTTTCATTAGCTCCTGAAGTATTATAAATACTAGTAGACGAGATATAGATCAAAGAAAAAATTAGTAGATTGTGTTTTACGTATATGCTTTAAAATCCAAAATGAAAAGAAAAAGGAAAACATGTCGATTATCTCAAAATTAGGAGGAACCTAGAATTAGAGTCTTATGGGCAAGGACACTATTGCTGATTTACTAACCTCTATAAGAAACGCAGACATGAGTAAAAAAGGAACTGTTCGAGTAGTATCTACAAATATTACCGAAAACATTGTTAAAATACTTCTACGAGAGGGTTTTATTGAAAGTGTTCGGAAACATCAAGAAAGTAGCAGATATTTCTTGGTTTCAACTTTGCGACATCAAAAGAGAAAGAATAGAAAGGGAATATATAGAACTAGAACCTTTTTAAAGCGTATCAGCCGACCAGGCTTACGAATTTATGCTAACTATCAAGGAATTCCTAAAGTTTTGGGCGGAATGGGAATTGCTATTCTTTCTACTTCTCAAGGTATAATGACAGATCGAGAAGCTCGACTAAACAGAATTGGGGGAGAAATCTTATGTTATATATGGTAAAGACCTCGCCTATAGTACCCGAATTCTATCTCGAACTTCCTATTTTGAAAATCCAAATAGAAAAATAGGAGAAAAAAATATGACAGAAAAAAAAAATAGGAGAGAAAAAAAAAACCCGAGAGAAGCAAAAGTTACTTTCGAAGGTTTAGTTACGGAAGCCCTACCCAACGGAATGTTCCGAGTTCGCTTAGAGAATGACACCATCATCCTGGGCTATATTTCAGGAAAAATCCGGTCCAGTTCTATACGAATACTGATGGGGGATAGGGTCAAAATTGAAGTAAGTCGTTATGATTCAAGCAAGGGGCGTATAATTTATAGACTTCCCCATAAGGATTCGAAGCGTACCGAAGACTCGAAAGATACTGAAGATTTGAAGGATACCAAAGATTCAAAGGATTAGTTTTTTCTAAGAAAATAAATTCCAAATTTCGAAATTTAAGTCAAGAGGCTTATTTTTTCCCAAAGAGTAGATTCATCGTTTAAGAAAGGAATACCTAAATATGAAAATAAGAGCTTCCGTTCGTAAAATTTGTACAAAGTGTCGACTGATTCGTAGGCGTGGGCGAATTAGAGTCATTTGTTCCAATCCGAAGCATAAACAAAGACAGGGGTAATCTTTCGAAAAAGGAGCTTTCCTTTCTAAAAAGTAAAAAAAAAAAAGTACCCACAGAAATGTCCAAATTCCGAATCCAAAAATGAAAGTAAAGGATATATTTAACCCTGAAGCGGATATCTTTGTATCTTTTTTTCTTTTTGTTATTTCTAACTCATATTTATGAGATAATAAAATATGACAAAAGCTATACCAAAAATAGGTTCACGTAAGAAAGTGCGTATTGGTTTGCGTAGGAATGCCCGTTTTAGTTTACGGAAGAGTGCACGTAGAATAACAAAAGGGGTTATTCATGTTCAAGCCAGTTTCAACAATACCATTATAACTGTTACAGACCCGCAAGGTCGGGTGGTTTTCTGGTCCTCCGCAGGTACTTGTGGATTCAAAAGCTCAAGAAAAGCATCACCCTATGCCGGTCAAAGAACAGCAGTAGATGCTATTCGTACAGTGGGTTTGCAACGAGCAGAAGTTATGGTAAAAGGGGCTGGTAGCGGAAGAGATGCCGCATTACGAGCCATTGCTAAAAGTGGTGTACGGTTAAGTTGTATACGCGATGTAACACCTATGCCGCATAATGGATGTCGACCTCCTAAAAAAAGACGTTTGTAAAAGAATTAAACCGCTTTCAAGAGAAATAAACGATTCAATGATCAAATAAATACTAGTCTATTATGGTTCGAGAGGAGGTAACAGGATCCACCCAAACACTAAAGTGGAAGTGTGTTGAATCAAGAGTAGATAGTAAGCGTCTTTATTATGGTCGTTTCATTCTGTCCCCACTTAGAAAAGGTCAAGCGGATACTGTCGGTATTGCCTTGCGAAGAGCTTTACTTGGAGAAATAGAAGGAACATGTATCACACGCGCAAAATTTTGGAACGTGCCACACGAATATTCTACAATAGTAGGTATTGAAGAATCCATACAAGAAATTTTACTCAATTTGAAAGAAATTGTATTGAGAAGTAATCTTTATGGAGTTAGAGACGCATCAATTTGCATCAAAGGTCCTAGATACATAACCGCTCAAGATATAATCTTACCGCCTTCCGTAGAAATCGTTGATACGACACAACCTATAGCTAACTTGAGAGACCCCATTGATTTCTGTATTGAGTTACAGATCAAGAGAGATCGCGGATATCATACGGAACTCAGAAAGAACTCTCAAGATGGAAGTTATCCTATAGATGCTGTATCCATGCCTGTTCGAAATGTGAATTATAGTATTTTTTCTTGTGGGAATGGAAATGAAAAACACGAGATACTTTTTCTCGAAATATGGACGAATGGAAGTTTAACCCCTAAAGAAGCGCTTTATGAAGCTTCTCGTAATTTGATTGATTTATTTCTCCCTTTTCTACACGCAGAGGAAGAAGGCGCTAGTTTCGAAGAAAATCAAACCAGGTTTACTCCACCCCTTTTAGCCTTTCAAAAAAGATTCACTAATCTAAAGAAAAACAAAAAAGGAATTCCATTGAATTGTATTTTTATTGATCAATTAGAATTGCCTTCTAGAACGTATAATTGTCTCAAAAGGGCCAATATACATACACTATTGGACCTTTTGAGTAAGACTGAAGAAGATCTTATGAGAATTGACAGCTTTCGTATGGAAGATGGAAAACTTATATGGGCCACTCTAGAGAAGCATCTCCCAATTGATTTACCTAAGAACAAGTTCTCGCTTTAAATCCATTACAATTTTTTCCTCTTTTTCTTTTTCGAGTTAGAATAAAAAGAAAACAATTTTGCATCTTTAGCACAATCTTGATTTTCGCGAAATGGATCATAATAAAATAGATTTTAGGTATCTAGGGAAGATTCACTTGGAAGTAACTATTTCCT